AATGAGGAGGAATCGACAGAAGATCATGAAATTCGTTCAAGAAAAGCCAAACGCGTGGTAATTTATACTGATAACGATCAGAATACTAGTACTAGTAATAGTGATCAAGCAGAAGAGGTGGCTTTGATACGTTACTCGCAACAATCAGATTTTCGTCGGGATATAATCAAAGGATCCATGCGTGCTCAAAGACGGAAAACAGTTATTTGGGAAATTTTTCAAGCAAATGTTCATTCTCCACTTTTTTTGGATCAAATAGACAAAACATTTGATTTTTTTGATATTTATGAAATGAAAAATATCATTTTTAAGAATTTGTTGTGTAGAGAACCAGAATTAAAAATTTCCGATTTTGAGGAAAAAGAGACAAAAGAAGGGGGGAAAAAAAACGAGGAGAAAAAAGAGGAAAATGAACGTATAGCAATATCGGAAACTTGGGATAATATTATATTTGCTCAAGCAATAAGAGGTTCCATGTTAGTAACCCAATCTTTTATTAGAAAATACATTATATTGCCCTCATTGATAATAGTTAAAAATATTGGGCGTATGCTATTATTCCAATTCCCTGAGTGGTATGAGGATTTGAAGGAATGGAATAGAGAAATGCATATTAAATGTACCTATAATGGTGTTCAATTATCAGAAACAGAATTCCCCCAAAATTGGTTAACAGACGGTATTCAGATAAAGATTCGATTTCCTTTTTGTCTGAAACCTTGGCGAAGATCTAAAATACGATCTCATCAGAGAGAGACGATGAAAAAAAAAGGAAAAAAGAACAACTTTTGTTTTTTAACAGTTTGGGGAATGGAAGCAGAATTTCCCTTTGGTTCTCCTCGAAAACGACCTGATTTTTTTGAACCTATTTGGAAAGAACTCGGAAAAAAAATTCGAAAAGCGAAAAAGAAATTTTTTCTAGTTCTAAAAGTTTCAAAAGAAAAAACAAGATGGGTCATAAAAATAGTTCTAGTTATAAAACGAATGATGAAGGAACTTGCAAAAGTAAACCCAATTTTGTTATTTGAATTGAGGAAGGTGAAAGTATATGAATCGAATGAAAATGGAAAAGATATTATTCCCGAATCGACCGTTCGAATTGGATCTATGAATTGGACAAATTATTCACTCATAGAAAAAAAAATGAAAAATATTGCTGATAGGACGATCACAATTAGAAATCAAATAGAACGAATCACAAAAGACAAAAAAAAAATATTTCACACTTGTGATGATAAAAGATCGGAATCACAGAAACATATTTGGCAGATATTAAAAAGGAAAAATATACGATTCATACGTAAATTACATTTTTTTATGAAATCTTTCATTGAAAAAATATACATAGATACATTGGTATGTATAATTAGCATTCCCGGAAAAAATGCACAACTTTTCTTTGAATCAACAAAAAAAATGATCAATAAATCAATTTACAACGATAAAACAAATCAAGAAGGAATTTTTGAAACAGATCAAAATACAATGGACTTTATTTCAACTATAAAAAAGTTGTCTTCTAATACTAATATTAGTAATAATTCAAATATTTATTACGACTTATCTTCCGTGTCCCAAGCATATGTATTTTACATATTATCGCAAACCCAATTACTTAACAAGTATCACTTCAGATCTGTACTTCAATACCCCGAAACCTATCCTTTTCTTAGGAAAAAAATCAAAGATTATTGTATGACACAAGGAATATTTGATTGCAAATCAAGGGATAAGAAGATTCATAAGTCTGGAATGAATGAATGGAAAAACTGGTTAAAGAGTCATTATCAATACAATTTATCTCAGACCAAATGGTCTCGATTAGTACAGAAAAAATGGCGAAATAGAATGAATCAACGTTATACCATTCAAAAAAAAGACTCAATTAAATTGGATTCATATAAAAAAGAAAAAGACCAAATAATTCATTACACGAAACTAAATTACTATCTAGTGGATTCATTGATGAGTCAAAAGGAAAAATTTAAAAAACACTATGGATATGATCTTTTATCACATAAATATATGAATTATGGGGGTGGGAAGGACTCATCTATTTATGGATCAACATTCCAAGTAAAAGGGAATCAAGAAATTTCATATAATTTCAATACACCGGAAGAGGAATCACTTTATGTATTGGTAAGTATAGCTATTTGTGATTATCTAAAAGAAGGCTATATTATTGATACGCATAAAAATCTGGATAGAAAATATTTTGATTGTAGAATTCTCCATTTTTGTTCTAGAAAGAATAAAGATATTCATATCTGGACCAATACACATATTGGCACCAAAAAAATAAATAAAAATACTAAGATTGAAAAAAAAATTATCAACAAATTGAAAAAAAAAGATATTTTTTCTATTATGATTCCTCAAGAAATCAAGCCATCCAATCAAAAAAATATCTTTTTTGATTGGATGGGAATGAATCAAGAAAGGATTTATTGTACCATATCAAATCTAGAACCTTGGTTCTTCCCAGAATTTGTCCTATTTTTTTATGCATATAAGATTCAACCCTGGATCATGCCAATCACATTACTTCTTTGTAATTTATCTTTCTATGAAAATATTAGTCAAAATAAAAACATCAACGTAAATCAAAAAAAGAATTTTCAGATATCATCGAATAAAAAAGAATATTTTAAATTAGAAAACTCCAACCAAGAAAAAAACGAACAACAGGTCGAAGGAAATATTGAATCAGATCTACGAAAACAAAACAAAAAAAAGGATCTTGAAGAAGATTATGCAAGATCGGGCGTTAGCATTAAAAAGGGTAAAAAGAAAAAACAATTCAAGAGCAAGAAGGAAGCAGAACTAGATTTCTTCTTGAAAAAATATTTCCTTTTTCAATTAAGATGGGATGACTCCTTGAATCAAAGAATGCTCGATAATATCAAGGTATATTGTTTTCTACTGAGACTGATAAATCCAAGGGAAATTGCTAGATCCTCAATTCAAAGAGGAGAGATGTATTTGGATGTAATGTTGATTCAGAAGGATCTAGCTCTTACAGAATTGATAAAAAAAGGAATATTGATTATTGAACCGATTCATCTATCTGTAAAAAGGGATGGAAAATTTGATATATATCAAACCATAGGTATTTCATTGGTCAATAACAGTAAACACCAAACTAATAGAAAATGCATAAAAAAAAGCTATGTTGATAAGAATCATTTTGATGAACTCATTGTACGACATGGAAATATGGTTGTGAATGGAGACAAAAATCATTATGATTTCTTTGTTCCTGAAAATATTCTATCTCCTATACGCCGTAGAGAATTAAGAATTCTAATTTTTTTAAATTTCCGTAATTGGGATGTTGTGGATATAAATCCAGCATGTTGCAATGAAAGCAACATAAGAAACTCTGGACAATCCTTGACTGAGGACAAGCATATTAATATAGATGCAAATAAATTCATTAAATGCAAATTCTTTCTTTGGCCTAATTACCGATTAGAAGATTTAGCTTGTATGAATCGTTATTGGTTTGATACCAATAATGGTAGTCGTTTCAGTATGTCAAGAATACATATGTATCCAAGATTCAGAATCAGTAAATAGTATATTTTTCTTATCTATCTATATTGCGTAACATTTGGGGTATATAATTTGGGGTATATAAAAGTATAACCCATACCATACGTTCTATTACATTTTTACATTTTCTGATACATGATACGGATTTAATGGTGTATTTATTATATCAATTCAATTGGATCTAGAAATGAATCAACAGAATCTTTTTAGGTACAAAGAAATCATTCTCTTTCGTGAATGGGGAAATGTATTCTCCCTTTCTATCCAAATCAAATAAAAAAGTATATGAATAAAAAATCCAAATTTTCGTGTGTATGTACTAGATTAAAATAAGTTACATAATAGGCAAAATTATTATTAATTTTTTTTATTTTTCCTGATCGGCAAAATCCATGCAAAAGAAAGAAAAAAGATAGAAAAATTTTTTTATGGTCAAAAATTCATTCATCCCAATTATTCCACAAGAAAAAAAACAAGAAAACAGGGGTTCCGTTGAATTTCAAGTATTCACTTTCACCAATAAGATACGTAGACTTACTTCACATTTGAAGTTGCACAAAAGAGATTTTTTATCGCAAAGAGGTCTACGAAAAATTTTGGGAAAACGTCAACGTCTGCTGGCTTATTTGTCAAAGAAAAATAGAGTACGTTATAAGAAATTAATTGGTCAGTTGGATATTCGGGAGCCAAAAACTCGTTAATTTAATTATTTGAATTTTTTTTAGTAATTATTAGATTTTTCGTTTTGAGTTGATGAGCCTCGTTTTAAGGAATTCATGGAATAATGAATTAAGGAAGAAAAGATATGACTGTACCGACTACAAGAAAAGATCTCATGATAGTCAATATGGGCCCTCACCACCCATCAATGCATGGTGTTCTTCGACTGATCGTTACTCTCGATGGTGAAGATGTTATTGACTGTGAACCTATATTGGGCTATTTACACAGAGGGATGGAAAAAATAGCGGAAAACCGAACAATTATACAATATCTGCCTTATGTAACACGTTGGGATTATTTAGCTACTATGTTCACAGAGGCAATAACGGTAAATGCACCAGAACAATTGGAAAATGTTCAAGTACCTCAAAGAGCCAGCTATATCAGAGTAATTATGCTGGAGCTGAGCCGTATAGCTTCTCATTTGTTATGGCTTGGACCTTTTATGGCGGATATCGGTGCACAAACTCCCTTTTTCTATATTTTCAGGGACAGAGAATTGCTATATGATCTATTCGAAGACGCCACAGGTATGCGAATGATGCATAATTATTTCCGCATCGGAGGAGTAGCTGCTGATCTACCTCATGGATGGATAGATAGATGTTTTGATTTCTGTGATTATTCTTTAACAGGAGTTGTTGAATATCAAAAACTTATTACGAAGAATCCCATTTTTTTGGAACGAGTTGAGGGAGTAGGCATCATTGGTGGAGAGGAAGCAATAAATTGGGGTTTATCAGGACCAATGTTACGAGCTTCTGGAATACAATGGGATCTTCGTAAAGTTGATCATTATGAGTGTTACAATGAATTCGATTGGGAAGTTCAATGGCAAAAAGAAGGAGATTCATTAGCTCGTTATTTAGTACGAATCGGTGAAATGAGGGAATCCATCAAAATTATTCAACAGGCTCTAGAAGGGATTCCCGGAGGACCCTATGAAAATTTAGAAATCCGACGCTTTGATAGAGCAAAGAATTCCGAGTGGAATGATTTTGAATATAGATTTATTAGTAAAAAACCTTCACCTAATTTTGAATTGTCGAAACAAGAACTTTATGTGAGAGTAGAAGCCCCAAAAGGAGAATTAGGAATTTATTTGGTAGGAGATAATAGTGTTTTTCCTTGGAGATGGAAAATTCGTCCACCCGGTTTCATCAATTTGCAAATTCTTCCTCAGCTAGTTAAAAGAATGAAATTGGCTGATATCATGACGATACTAGGTAGTATAGATATCATTATGGGAGAGGTTGATCGTTGAAATGATAATTGATACGATAGAGGTACAAGCTATCAATTCTTTTCTTACATCGGAATCCTTAAAAGAAGTCTATGCACTCATATGGATGTTTGTACACATTTTTACCCTTATATTGGGAATCACAATAGGGGTACTGGTAATTGTGTGGTTAGAAAGAGAAATATCTGCGGCGATACAACAACGAATTGGGCCTGAATATACCGGTCCGTTGGGAATTCTTCAAGCTCTGGCGGATGGGACTAAGCTACTTTTTAAAGAGGACCTACTCCCATCTAGAGGAGATATTCGTTTGTTTAATGTCGGACCGTCTATAGCGTTCATATCAATTCTACTAAGTTATTTAGTAATTCCTTTTGGTTATCGCCTTGTTTTAGCCGATCTCAGTATAGGTGTTTCTTTATGGATTGCCATTTTAAGTATTGCTCCTATTGGACTTCTTATGTCAGGATATGGATCGAATAATAAATATTCCTTTTCAGGTGGTCTACGGGCTGCTGCTCAATCTATTAGTTATGAAATACCGTTAACTCTATGTGTGTTATCAATATCTCTACGTGTGATTCGTTGGAACATGAACTTTTACCTCTCTCCTAAAAATAAAGAAAGTAGGTTGAATGTATTGAATAGTTGATTTTTTTATTCATTTTTCGAGTCAATGAGTTAAATGGGATAGTTATATGAGTGAACTAAAACTGCTTATAAATTTGCAGTAAGAAGATAAAATCTCATTATTTTATAGTACAAGAATAAAGTTGAAGTAAACATAAGTAATGTAAATTGCTTACCCCAAGATTAAGATTCTTTGATTAGTTATCATATCTTGAAGCGGGTGCAAAAGATCAACTGTATGGAATTTCGGCTACTTTCTTGTATGTATTACTATACCGGAGATCAATCAAAAATCAGTGGAGGTTAGTAAGACCAAGGTACACAAAGGATTAGTAATGGAAATAATGTAAAGTATCAAAAAAGCGGTATTTATGCAAAAAACGAATCGTAATAAGGGCTTGAAATTGGTAGAAATGTTCAAGCCGTACTTCCCGAAGATTCCGATCTAGAGTATGCTCCTATTCACTGATTAAAGAAATGACTATCAAGAACGAATTAATCCTTTTTTTCAAAGTATCTTCTTATAAGACAGAAGAACAGGAACAAAAGAAATGGACTGCAATATGCAATAATTGAATGAATAATACTAAAAAAATATCTTTATTTAGTCTTTTTTTCCTACATCTGTATCCGTAATATATAGAATTCTTATCATGATTTGTGAGCGAATGCCTATGCCTAATACTAATATAAGTTAATATAAGTTGATATAACGAGTATTCTATTGAAAAATGTAAGTTATTACCGAAAAAAGAAAAAGAGAAATTTTCATTATAAAGGATGAGATGAATTCGGAAGCGCTTTTTTATTATTCTATCAGACGGAATTCCATTGGTCTAATTTGTGACTCTCAGATGTATTCTTATTCTATACTATACATCCAAAGATGGTGATAATAATAATACCGAACCGGTCCTTACATTTATTTGTATTTGTGATCATAGAGGAGCCGTATGAAGCTGAGGTCTCATGTACGGTTTTGGAATAGCGATAGGAACAGTGATGTTATTATCGACTATGATTATCTAACAGTTCAAGTACAGTTGATATAGTTGAAGCACAATCAAAATATGGTTTTTGGGGGTGGAATCTCTGGCGTCAGCCTATAGGGTTTATAGTTTTTCTAATTTCTTCTCTAGCTGAATGCGAGAGATTGCCCTTTGATTTACCAGAAGCAGAAGAAGAATTAGTAGCAGGTTATCAAACCGAATATTCAGGTATTAAATACGGTTTATTTTTTCTTGCTTCTTACCTAAATCTGTTAGTTTCTTCATTATTTGTAACAGTTCTTTACTTAGGTGGGTGGAATTTATCTATTCTGGACATATTCATTCCTGAACTTTTCGGAATAAATAAAAAAGCTGGAGTCTTCGGAATAACAATTAGTATTTTTATTACATTAGCTAAAGCTTTTTTGTTTCTGTTCATTCCTATCACAACAAGATGGACTTTACCTAGGATGAGAATGGACCAGTTATTAAATCTTGGATGGAAATTTCTTTTACCTATTTCTCTAGGTAATCTATTATTGACAACTTCTTCCCAACTTGTTTCATTGTAATGTAAATAACAGAATATGATAGCAATATTCTGGATTCATAACCTCTTTCAAACAAGAGAAAGAAACATCAATTTATTCATGGATATCTATAATATGTTTCCTATGGTAACTGGATTCATGAATTATAGTCAACAAACAATACGAGCTGCAAGGTACATTGGTCAAAGTTTCATAATTACCTTATCCCACACAAATCGTTTACCTGTAACTATTCAATATCCTTATGAAAAATTGATCACATCAGAGCGTTTCCGTGGTCGAATCCACTTTGAATTTGATAAATGTATTGCTTGTGAAGTATGTGTTCGTGTATGCCCAATAGATTTACCCGTTGTTGATTGGAGATTTCAAAGAGATATTAAAAAGAAACAATTGCTTAATTATAGTATTGATTTCGGGGTATGTATATTTTGTGGTAACTGTGTCGAGTATTGCCCAACAAACTGTTTATCAATGACTGAAGAATATGAACTTTCTACTTATGATCGTCACGAATTGAATTATAATCAAATTGCTTTGGGTCGGTTACCAATGTCAGTAATTGGAGATTACACAATTCAAACAGTTAGGAATTCGACTCAAATCAAAATAGATAAAGATAAATCTTTTAATTCAAAAATGATTACTAATTATTAAGATTTTGTTTTGATATAAAAGATGCAAACTTTTTATTTTGGTTAGTCAGTAACTAAAAATGCTAACTAATAATTATTGATATTAATTATGGATATTGATTGTTGGAAATTACTGTTTGATTTAAACTTAAATCGAGAATCCGTTTTTCGTTATGATTTCAAAATATACAATTCCAACCACTCTTTTTTCTTTACCAAAAAAAACTAGGATTCGGACAATAACTTTATCTATATAATATATCTTTATCTATATAATATATAATATAAATAGATATGAATAATATATAAATAGATATGAAAATCGATATTAAATATTAAAATTTAGGTCAATTAAGAACGTACAAGAAAAAAGGTGGGTTACCCCTTTTCCTTTCCTGGACCATTCAGTATTTCATTTCATGAAATATTTCGGCTTATTTTGTTATATTACTTATTTTTTATATTATTTAAAATATAATGGATTTACCTGGACCAATACATGATATTCTTGTAGTATTTCTGGGATCAGTTCTTGTATTAGGGGGTCTGGGAGTAGTATTACTTACCAATCCAATTTATTCTGCCTTTTCGTTGGGATTGGTTCTTGTTTGTATATCCTTATTCTATATTCCATCTAATTCCTATTTTGTAGCTGCCGCGCAGCTCCTTATTTATGTAGGAGCCATAAATGTCTTAATCATATTTGCTGTAATGTTCATGAATGGTTCAGAACATTTTAATTCTTCCTATCTTTGGACCGTTGGGGATGGGGTCACTTTGCTAGTTTGTACAAGTATTTTTTTTTCACTAATTACTACTATCCCAGATACGTCATGGTACGGAATTATTTGGACTACAAGATCAAACCAGATTATAGAACAGGGCCTAATAAGTAACGTTCAACAAATTGGAATTCATTTATCAACAGATTTTTATCTTCCCTTTGAACTAATTTCTATAATTCTTTTAGTTTCCCTAATAGGTGCAATTACTATGGCTCGTCAATAATAAATACTTAGAATAAAGTTGTTAGTATTAGAAATTCTAAATAAACTATTTGAAATGAGTCGAGATTGATAAGGAGTTAGTCAATGATGTTTGAGCATATACTTTTTTTGAGTGTCTATTTATTTTCTATCGGTATCTATGGATTGATCACAAGTCGAAACATGGTTAGAGCACTTATGTGTCTTGAACTTATACTAAATGCGGTTAATGTCAATCTCGTAACATTTTCTGATCTATTTGATAGTCGCCAATTAAAAGGCAACATTTTCTCAATCTTTGTTATAGCCATTGCAGCTGCTGAAGCGGCTATTGGACTAGCTATTGTTTCGTCCATCCACCGTAACATAAAATCAACTCGTATCAATCAATCAAATTTGTTGAATAATTAGTCATGATCATCAATTATATAAATAAACACATAATATTTCATAATAGAAAATAAAATACATAATAGAATATATTCTATATTAGTTTATTTCTATTATATTTAAATTAAATTTAGTCTATTTATCTATTTATTAAATAGATTCTATTTATAATTAGAATTAGAATGAAATTTTGATTATATTCACAGTGGAATATTCACTGATTTATTTGACAATTCGAATTCGTATGTACAACCCGGTCATAGTTGTTTAAACGTAAATTAAAGTTTCCTGGCCCTTTCTAATGACTAATGAACAGATTTAGAAAGATATTGATTCTTAAAATTTAGATTAATAAACCACTGCTTCGTCTGGTGTCATAATATATGTATGATTCATTTACTACTAATTTTACCAGACTGAAAATTTTTTATGTTTAAAATTCGAATTTATAATCCAATGTCACATTCAGTAAAAATTTATGATACATGTATAGGATGTACTCAATGTGTACGAGCCTGCCCCACGGATGTATTGGAAATGATACCTTGGGACGGATGTAAAGCTAAGCAAATTGCTTCTGCGCCACGAACCGAGGACTGTGTAGGTTGTAAGAGATGTGAATCCGCCTGCCCAACCGATTTTTTGAGTGTCCGTGTTTATTTATCGAATGAAACAACTCGCAGCATGGGTCTATCTTATTGATATGTTACAAAAAACTTCACTTGAATCATTTGATTCCTCTTTACCGACAAAAGCCCGTACTCGATAAAATATATTATTCCGAGCACGGGTTTTTGTGGTTAAACCGTATCTTGTCTTTATCACGAGTGATTTTCCTTGGTTAACAATACTCGTTGTTTTTCCGATATTTGCGGGTTCTTCCATTTTCTTTCTCCCTCATAGAGGGAATAAGCTGGTTAGGTGGTATACCATATATATATGTATACTAGAACTCCTTCTAATGACTTATGCATTCTGTTATCATTTCCAATTGGACGATCCATTAACCCAATTGGAGGAAGATTCTAAATGGATAGATATTTTTGATTTTCATTGGAGACTGGGAATCGACGGACTTTCCATAGGACCCGTTTTACTGACAGGATTTATCACTACTTTAGCTACTTTAGCGGCTTGGCCAATTACTCGCAATTCACGATTGTTCTATTTCTTGATGCTAGCAATGTACAGCGGCCAAATAGGATTATTTTCTTCCCGAGACCTTTTACTTTTTTTTATCATGTGGGAGTTAGAATTAATTCCCGTTTACTTACTTTTATCCATGTGGGGAGGAAAGAAACGTCTCTACTCGGCTACAAAGTTTATTTTGTACACTGCAGGGGGTTCTATTTTTCTCTTAATAGGAGTTCTAGGTATGGGTTTATATGGTTCCAATCAACCGACATTAGATTTTGAAAGATTAGCTAATCAATCATATCCTGTGGCATTGGAACTAATATTGTATTTTGGCTTCCTTATTGCTTATGCTGTCAAATCGCCGATTATACCCCTACATACATGGTTACCAGATACCCACGGAGAAGCACATTACAGTACATGTATGCTTCTAGCTGGAATCTTATTAAAAATGGGAGCATATGGGTTGGTTCGGATTAATATGGAATTATTACCCCACGCTCATTCTATATTTTCTCCTTGTTTGGTGATAGTGGGAACAATACAAATAATCTATGCAGCTTCAACCTCTCTCGGTCAACGCAATTTAAAAAAGAGAATAGCCTATTCCTCTGTATCTCACATGGGTTTCACAATTATAGGAATTGGTTCTATAACCGACATGGGACTCAATGGCGCTATTTTACAAATACTCTCTCATGGATTTATTGGTGCTGCACTTTTTTTCTTGGCGGGAACGAGTTGTGATAAAATACGTCTTGTTTATCTCGACGAAATGGGGGGGATAGCTATCCCCATGCCAAAAATATTTACCATGTTTAGTAGCTTCTCGATGGCTTCTCTTGCATTGCCTGGAATGAGTGGTTTTGTTGCAGAATTCATAGTATTTTTTGGACTAATTACTAGTCCAAAATATCTTTTAATGCTAAAAATACTAATTACTTTTGTAATGGCAATTGGAATGATATTAACTCCTATTTATTTATTATCTATGTCACGTCAGATGTTCTATGGATACAAGCTATTCAATGTTCCAAATTCTAATTTTGTAGATTCTGGACCACGAGAACTATTTGTTTCAATCTCTATCTTTATACCTGTAATAGGGATTGGTATTTATCCTGATTTCGTTTTCTCACTATCAGTTGATAGGGTACAAGCTATCTTATCTAATTACTTTCATAGATAGTCTTTCATTAATGAAACAGAAAGCCTTATATCATAATTCTTTTAATTTCATATTTTAATTAAATAAAAAAATCGTTCGCTGTATAATACAATGCAAGAAAATAAAGTGAATTAGAATTGTAATGATATGTGTCTCAAGTTTTTGAGAACCATTTGACTTGAGTCAAATGGTTCTCAAAAACTCGCACAAATAACCTTTCATTATATATGGGATTCTTGTGTATTCTTCATATAATTGATTCAATTAGATGTTAATGTGAATGAACCATAACTATGTAGACCTATTCCTAATAGATTGATTCCAAAATAGCATATCCAAATTATAAGAAATCCTATAAAACTCACAAGTGCAGAATTTGTACCTTGCAAACTTTGATTTATTCGAGTATGTGAATAAATTGCGAATATAGTCCAAGTAATAAATGCCCAAGTTTCTTTTGGATCCCAATTCCAATAAGATCCCCATGCCTCATTAGCCCATACTGCTCCACAAATAATGCCCATAGTTAAAAAGATAAACCCTAAACTAATGACACGATAACTCCAATAATCCAAACGTTGAGTGAATTGATATTTGTAATAATTTTCAAATGAAAGAAAAGAAGTGTTTTTAAAAATAAAAACACTCCTTTTTTCATTCAAGTATTTATTCTCACCAAAGAAAAATGACTTAATTAGGAAATTATTGCTTTTCGAAAAAACATCAATATTTTTTCGAAATGTAATGACTAGAAGAGCGACTGATAATAACGATCCACATAAAAGAGCCGCATAGCTCAATAACATCATAGTCACGTGCATCATTAACCAATGAGACTGTAGAGCAGGTACTAATATTTCGGATTGATGCATTTCAGTTGAAAGACCCGACGTGGCGAAGCCCTGAATAAAAATGGTACTTGGTGTGGTTATTGTGCTTAAATCATTTTTATAGTTCCTTATCTTGGGAATTATATGAATAATGAAGAAACTACATGAAAGGAAGGTTAATGACTCGTATAAATTACTTAACGGAAAATGTCCTGAAGAAATCCAACGAGAAACTAATAATCCTGTTATAGAGAAAAAAGTGGCTATCATCCCTTTTTCCGACGAATCGCGTAATTCTACGATTTGGTGGACTAATAAGGTCATCAAATGAATTGTAATCACAATTGAAATGATCGAAAAAGATATATGAATTAATATATGCTCTAAAGTCACAAATATCATAAAAGGGATACCATTACAGAATTTAAATCGGGAGTTGAATACATTATAGGATCCCTTGTGTCTTTTTTAGAAGATGCCGCCACTCGGACTCGAACCGAGATGCTTTAGCACTGCTTCCTAAGAGCAGCGTGTCTACCGATTTCACCATGGCGGCTTACTTGAAATAATAATAGTCAATTCATGTTGAATTGTCGAGAATCAAGGATTCAATTCAATAGTAAGTTAGGAAATATTAGAATTAGAATCGATGAACGAAGACTCGTTTAAATTCATATTTGAATCTTCAACTTCAATATCAATATCAATAAAAAATACTTAGTTAGTTAGGATTTCACTGATTGAAAAATATTTATTTTCTCAATGAACAAAATAAAATGACTAGGATTTAGTATGTATCATAATTTCATCACTAAATCCAAAGAATTTTTTATTTTTCTAACGATTTTGACATCTTAGTTAAGCATTAAAATCCTCTTTGTGTATTTCTTTGTGTATATAATTTACAATTTATTATAAAACTGACCAAACCGATTAAGGTTTTGGGTAGGCATATAAGAAAACAAAAGAGTTTCAATCTCTATCGCAATTGTACTTCTCACAATAAAAAAATGGAATAATATTTTTCTATTGTGAGAAGTTAATTAATAGGAAAAAATTTAAAACCCAGTATATCAAAAAACTCTTATTCTCCATACCACAACAGCCACCTCTAACTAATATTGATATTGAAGAGTTCAATACATCAATATATTAGTTAATGTGAATCATTCATCTTAAAAAATTTTAAACTCTTCGAGCTATGTCAATTGAGATTATTCCAAGACTTTATTATTTCTTTGTCGCACAAAAAAAACTTTTTGAATGTCCGGTAGAAATCGATTTTGCTAAAGAAAAAGCTTTTACTGCAGCTAAATATCCTTTTTTCTTCCAAAAATTTCTACGAATACGTTTTTTTGACATAGAAGTACGTTTTTTTGGAACTGCCATTCAAATTACTAATTTTTATTGTTGTATGTGAAAGACATGTATTATTCAAATGTATTATTCAAAATTGATATAGATTGTTCTTTTCAGTCATTATATATTATATATACTTAATATCATTATATATACTTATAATGCTCATTATTTATACTTATGCTTATGCCGTGGATAATTTTTAAACATATTTTTAAACATACATTATATTAAAAAAATACTAAAACATGTATAAAACATACAAATATACAAAACAATAAATATAAATAAATATATACATATAAATACGGGTATATATTTATTATATGTATATATACTATACGCGCGAATCGGTTACATATAACATCAGTAAGATAAAAAAATAGGAGAAAGGAAGGGAAAATGTGAAAAGAAATTTTTTCTATTAATTAACTAATTTTAGAGTACTATGTTTATAATTTAAGTTTCTAATTTTAATTTCAATTCGAACTAATAGTGAATCGATTAAACAAAACATTCCATTACTCGATACGGGTCATCTTAGTTATTTTTTAGTTCAGTTCTATACGAAAAAGGAGTATTATAGGATTTCTGATAAACATAAGTTTTTCTTATTGTGTTGAAAAAAATCCAATCAATCAGTTCCACGATAAGTGAAAAAATCACTACAAAAATGAACTAGAATAATTAGGTCCTTTTTTTATTCAACAAATATGGATGATAGTTTCAATATTCGATTCGAATCAAATACTCTTCTATTTTTCATTGCTATACTATGTGATTATACATCACCAGAATCTAATAGAATGATTAAAAATCTCCTATTCTATTTCTATATCTTAATAAACATCTTTCTTTAGTTGGATAATAACCTTTACTTAGTTATTTGCTCATATCATTTGATCAACCAATTGTAAATTTTTTAATATTTCTTCAAATAGCTGATAAAAAATCAGAATAATTCATAATTTAAATAGTTGGGTTTTTCATATCTTTTTTTGTTGATTTTTCTTATCGTTGTACTCTTTCTTTTGAAAAAGATAAGAATTGGTATTGGTGAGTCGGAAACAATTATAAATTATAAGAAAAAATTCAATTTGTTTTCTTATTTCTTATGGAACATACATATCAATATGCATGGATAATACTTTTTCTTCCACTTCCAGTTACTATGCCAATAGGATTTGGACTTATACTTATTCCGACAGCAACAAAAAATATTCGTCGTATGTGGGCTTTTCCTAGTGTTATGCTCTTAAGTATAGCTATGGGGTTCTCGGCTAATCTGGCTATTCAACAAATCAATGGAAGTTTTATCTATCAATATCTATGGTCTTGGACTATCAATAATGATTTTTCCTTAGAGTTTGGACACTTGATCGACCCACTTACTTCTATTATGTCAATACTAATTACTACTGTTGGAATCATGGTTCTTATTTATAGTGACAATTATATGTCTCATGATCAAGGATATCTGAGATTTTTTGCTTATATGAGTTTTTTCAATACTTCTATGTTGGGATTAGTTACTAGTTCCAATTTGATACAAATTCATATTTTTTGGGAACTAGTGGGAATGTGTTCATATTTATTAATAGGGTTTTGGTTCACACGACCAATTGCAGCAAGTGCTTGTCAAAAAGCTTTTGTAACTAACCGTGTAGGGGATTTTGGTTTATTATTAGGAATCTTAGGTCTTTATTGGATAACGGGTAGTTTAGAATTTCGGGATTTATTCGAAATAGCTAATAACTTGATCGAGAATAAAGAGGTAAATTCTTTATTCGCCACTTTATGTGCCTCTTTATTATTCGTCGGAGCAGTCGCTAAATCCGCACAATTTCCACTTCACGTATGGTTACCTGATGCCATGGAAGGACCCACTCCTATTTCGGCTCTTATACACGCTGCTACTATGGTAGCAGCAGGTATTTTTCTTGTAGCTCGACTTTATCCCCTTTTCATAGCCATACCTTACATAATGAATCTCATTTCTTTAATAGGTGTAATAACAATCCTGTTAGGAGCTACTTTGGCTCTTGCTCAAAGAGATATTAAAAAAAGTTTAGCCTATTCTACAATGTCCCAATTGGGTTATATTATGTTAGCTCTAGGTATAGGTTCTTATCGAGCTGCTTTATTCCATTTGATCACTCATGCTTATTCCAAAGCTTTATTATTCTTGGGATCCGGATCCATTATTCATTCAATGGAACCCATTGTTGGATATTCGCCAGATAAAAGTCAGAATATGGTTTTCATGGGTGGTTTAAGAAGATATGTTCCCATTACAAGAATTACTTTTTTGTTAGGTACACTTTCTCTTTGTGGTATTCCACCTTTTGCTTGTTTTTGGTCCAAAGATGAAATTCTTAATGATAGTTGGTTGTATTCGCCAATTTCCGCAATAATAGCTTATTTCACGGCAGGGTTAACCGCATTTTATATGTTTCGTGTATATTTACTTATCTTTGATGGGTGTTTGCGTGTTCATTTTAAAAATTACAGTAGTACTACATATAGATCCTTCTATTCAATATCTTTATGGGGAAAAAGGGCACCAAAAGTAGTCAATAAAAATTTACTTTTATCAACAATAAATAATAAACTCCCTTTTTTCTCAAAAGATACATATATAATGAATAATAATCTAAGGAATCGTATACGATATTTTAGTACTTACTTTGAAAATAAATATACTTTCGTGTATCCTCACGAATCAGACAATACTATGTTATTTCCTCTACTTATATTGGTACTATTTACTTTGTTCATTGGATCAATAGGAATTCATTTTGATCGAGGAGGGATAGATTTTGATGTATTATCGAAATGGTTAATTCCATCGACAAACCTTTTCCGCTCAAATTCGGGTTTCTCTGTGAATTGGTATGAATTTTTGCTAAATGCAATTTTTTCAGTAAGTATATCTATTTTCGGACTATTCATAGCATATATTTTATATGGGTCTGTTTATTCATTTTTCCAGAGTTTTGGCTTAATAAATTCATTTGTTAAGGGGGGTCCTAAGAGAATTCTATTGGACCAAATAGAAAATGTGATATATAATTGGTCATATAATCGTGGTTACATAGATATTTTTTATATTAGTGTTTTAACCATGGGTATAAGACAATTAATCCAACTAACTCAGTTTGTTGATAAACGTATAATTGATGGAATTACAAATGGGGTTGGTGTTACAGGTTTCTTTATAGGAGAAGGAATCAAATATATGGGAGGTGGACGAATCTCGTCTTATCTATTCCTGTATTTATCTTATGTATCAATATTTTTA